AGTTTTTATTTTTTTTTTTTTTTTTAGTATAAAAAAAAATATATAAATAAAACTACTATTATTATACTATGTAATTAATATATATATATATTAAAACGTTATATATATAGAAACAGTAATATATATGTAAACTAAGAATAGGAATTTTTAACGAATGGAATCAAGAAGGACAAGATCGACACAAGAAAAGGAATTTTAGACATCCTTTTCTTGTGTCGAAGACTAGCAAGACAAAAAATACTCCCTATAGTCCCTAAATTTTGTTGTGTGGCCGATTTATGCTTCCCCTTTTTTTTTCTACGCTTGCTTTCCTTATCTTATTTTAGTATATAGTCAAATTTTTCCATTCTAAAAGAAAAACTCTTGATTATTGCTACATTCTATCAATTTCAATTGGTCAATAACGACAGAGTTACATCACACCCCTTCCCATTTTAAAATTTTGTATTGAAAAATAAAGGGGTTAAAGTGAATTCTTCTCAATATACATACTAGGATTTAGGACTATGATACAAGTAATTCCTGACATCTGGTCGAAAAGGAATAGAAAATCTAAAGAGAGGCAAAAGGCTTTTCATAAATTTTTTGGTTCTTTTTTACGACTTTTATAAAGCTAAATAGACAGATCTAAAAATTCATTTCGGATAATTGAACCTTCTCAAACTGTTTCTTTTTAAGAACCAAAAAGATTTGTGCCAAAACAACCGATCCTAAGAAGAACAAAAGTCCTTGGACACGTAATGGATCTTGAAGTACTATTTCCGCATCCCCCTGACCAAATCCACCCACATTAGGATTACTCGTTAATGGTTGATCGAGTTTAATGGATTCGCCCTCTGAAACAAGAAGTTCTAGGCCTCGAGGAATAATATCAATCACTTGGCGTCCATTCGATGCATCCACTATGGTTATTTCGTATCCCCCCTTTTCTTTTCGTAAAATTTTGCTTATTATCCCTCCTGCCGTAGCATTATAAACTGTATTGTTACTTTTGCTACCATCAGGATAAATCTGACCCCTTCCCCTGTTTCCGCCTACGTATATAGGATATTTTAAAAAGTGAACATCTTTATTAGTAGCAGGGTCTGGGGCAAGAATAGGAAAGGTTATTTCACTATATTTTTGACCAGGAACAGGACCTATCACAAGAATATTTTTATTATTGGGGCGATAATTCTGAAAAGACAGATTTCCTAACTTTTCTTTCATCTCGGGTGAAATACGATCAGGGGGGGCTAATTCAAACCCCTCCGGTAAAATAAGAACAGCTCCCACATTCAAAGCTCCTTTTTTACCATTAGCTAGAACTTGTTTTAGTTGCATATCATAAGGAATTTTAACAACTGCTTCAAATACAGTATCAGGAAGTACCGCTTGTGGAACCTCAATATCCACGGGCTTATTAGCTAAATGGCAATTGGCACATACAATACGCCCAGTTGCCTCTCGTGGATTTTCATAATTCTGCTGGGCAAAAATCGGATATGCACTTGAAATGGATGCCCAAGTTATTATATATATCATGAGTGAGACAGATATGGAGCGAGTAATCTCTTCCCTTATCCAAGAAAAGGTATTTCTAGTTTGCATGGTCCAATCATTTATCCCGAAAATTTCTACAATAAAGTTAGGTAGGTTGATAATATACTTCCCCAGCCACAATTCTGCTATTTACATTTACTGAAAAAATAAAATTTTTTTGTTGAAATATACAAGGAATCCCTCATGGGTAAAAAGAATAAAGTAAATACGACTTTGATTCGGTTATGATGTATAAGGTAAGAAAGATTAGAATTGGATCAGTGAATCATTTTTTAGTCATTTATTGCATGATAAATCACTACAAGTGATGGAGATACACGATTTAAATAACGAAAGATCCAATATTTAAAAATTGTATCAAGAATGACTGGAAAGGTAGAAACTAGACCAGATAAAATTTGCTCATAATGAGCAAACCCAAAATCTTTGTAAATATAACCAATCATTAGTTCCCAACCGTGAGGCGAATGGAATCCGATACATAAATCAGTTAATAAAAGAATAGAAAAAGCTTTAATTGTATCACTTAAATTATATAGGAATTCTTGAACCCAAGAATTCAGAATAAAAAGCTTTTCCTTACCCCAAAAGGAATAACCACTTAGAATAACGAAAGATATTAGATTTGTCGAGAAGTGCAAGATTGTATGGATACGATACTCATTGTGTATCTTGATTAATTGGATCGTTTCTTTGTGGATTCCTAGACGAAATTGTTGTAAATCGGTTTCTGGGTATTCCTTTATCATTTCATCCAGCTGGAATAGCTCCTCTAATTGTAGGAATTTTTCTAGAACACTTTTTTCTTGAATATCATTCAAAAAGGTTTCGCATTGTCTAGTATTCCACCAATTAGTAATCCAAGTTTTCAAACTTTTATTACAGCAGAGAGAGATCAACCAGGGCAAAAAGACTATAGAGGTAAAATAAAAAAAAGGAATGAATGCTTTCTTTTTTGCCATTTTGAATCTGTGAATTGTTAATGAACCTACCTCATTTGTTGATTCTATTAGATCTAATATTTCTATTATTTCTATCGAGCATGAGTTTCTTTTATAATTCGAATAGAATGTATTCAGTCTATGAATCCATTTTCTCTTTTTCTTTTGATTCAATACTTAGTCTTTGCTTTGAATCTATAAAGAATACAGAAATAGACTCAGAATAAACTTCCAATTTGAATCAATAAAAAATTTTTGTTTCTAGGATGTTATTCCGACTTTTTTCGATCAATACTAAAAGAACGTTTTCAAATTTCTATACGAAGAAACTCCTTCAAATATATCAAAAAAACGAGCCTAAAAGAATAGATTAATGTTCAACAAGAATAGATTAATGTTCAACAAAAAAAAAAAAAAAGAAATTCTTTAGTTTTTTCTTCCTACTGCCAAAGCATTTAGTCTTTTAAAATTAATTCATTTCAAAAAACTTCAATTGGTACACGCAAGAAGTAAGCCAATTCCGCAGCTTTTTGCTCAATTTCTTGTGTAGTAAAATTCTCATCAGTACGAATTAAAGGAATAGCCCCTTGACCTCGAATTTCCATATAAAGGACACGCCGAGCAGAAACACCCTCTTTAACTTCTATTCTGATGGACTGAATATCTTTCATAAGGAATCGTAAAAAGATGCGACGACTTTTTCCAGGAAATCCCCAACGAAAAATACGCACTATTCCTTCTTTTCGGTCGAAAAGATCATAACCACTACCCACATTCCACAAAATAGTGCACCACAAATAGCAACTAATAAAGAGACCTGCGATCCCATAGAAAGACATCACAATCCCTTGCGGAAAAAAAATTATTTGCTGAGACGGAAATAACGATATAAAATTTCTACCAAGATAACTGGAAGTTCCAACCAATAAGAATCCTAATGAACCTAAAAATAGTATAAAGGCCCAGAAGAAATTACTTTTTTTTCGAGACCCCGTTATAAATTCTATCCATATAGATTCTGATCGCCAACTCATATATATTAGATCCAGTTATACAATTTTTTTCGAATTGAGAAAATATGACTTTCCTTTTTTTTCAAAGTGACTCTCATCAACTATTTTGTTGTGAACCTTTACCTTAGGAGTAATTCATAGAATTGTTTATATCTAAAAAAATAACCTCTCCTTCCTTTATATGATCCCCTATAGCTATATACATACAAATAAATACATTGACTTGAATTTCATACATCGGCCCGATGATGATACATTTTTCAAAAGAGCGCAAATTTATTTACCCATATAATAAATTTACACATGCATAAGAGCTTTTTTAAATTTATGTTTGTAGGAATCTATGTGTTATACAATATTCTACCAAATGGGTCTTATCGAATCGAAGTTAAAAAAAAGGAGTGATACGATTAGGTCGCATCCGATCTAAAAAATCTTATTTTTTTGAATATGAAGAAATAAAGAAGCCATTGCAAGTGCCGGAAAGACTAGGCCTACTAAAGGCACAAAAATAGAGGGTAAGTTGTTGAAAGTTGTCATAAAATGGGTACCTCAATTTAATATTTGTACCTGTTATTGTTATATTCTGAATTCTAAAGATATATTAGAATATCTTGTATTTTTATTATTTCTATTATATATATTATATAATTATACTTAAGTATCTTTAAGTACTTATATATCTAATAAAAAAATACAACCTAATAGAAATATATAGAATAGAACCTAATAGAAATAGAATAAAAAATAGGTACAAGAAGGGCCAAACTAAATAAATGGACTTATTCATCTTTCAAAATAAAATAGATGTATCATAATCCCCTTGTTAGATTTATGATTCTTTTTGTTCTTTTTGTCTTCTATTTCTATAATAGTCATTAATAAAGAATAGTCATTAATAAAGAAAAATTTTTATTCCATTAAAAATTTCTACAACATTTATTAGAATCTGATCCAAAAACAGGGAGTTTTCGGGAAATGCAAAAAGATGGAAGACTCTCTATAGATCTGTATATATCTCTATTTGAGATATCTATATATATGCAAGCAAGAGAGGAAAATGAACTTTGTTTTATTTGTTTAGTCGAATTTGAACTTCCCGAAAGCAAAAATTCACTTTTTATCTTGTTGATAGAGGTTTACTGAGTAGTATAAAAAAGAATAAAAAAAATGATTCTAAATAAAAATGCATTTTTCAGGGGTTTAGTTTAATTCTGATAAGCTAACTGTTCTATTTGATTTAATTTTTGTTCAAAGGAAAAAAAGCATGGAGCTGAAATAACTCACTCAGAACACCTTTTAAAGTATTACGTGGTACAATTGCATCCAACATGCCCTTACGTAATAAAGATTCAGCCGCCTGTGAACCTTCAGGCATGGCTTTTTTCAATGTTTGTTCAATTACTCTTTTACCCGCAAATGCAATATAGGCATAGGGTTCGGCAATAATTATATCCCCCAACATACCAAAACTAGCTGTCACCCCACCGGTAGTAGGAGATGT